AATGTCCTTCAAAAGTAAGTAAATAGATTCGAAACATATAAAATGCGGTTAATCCCGCTGTAAACCAAGCTATTATTGCGAAAATTGGTGAATACAACCAAGTATCATTAAGAATTTCATCTTTGGACCAAAAACAAGCAAGAGGCGGAATACCACAAAGAGAAAGTGTACCTAATAAAAAAGCGGTTTTGGTAATTGGGATATGTTTTGTTAAACCCCCCATATAAACCATATTCTGACTTTTATTTGGAGAATATCCAACAAGAGTTTCCATTGAATGAATAACGGATCCGGATCCTAAAAATAATAATGCTTTCGAATAAGCATGAGTAATCAAATGAAATAAAGCACTTCGATAAGACCCCATACCTAGAGCTAACATCATATAACCCAATTGAGACATTGTGGAATAGGCTAAACCTCTCTTAATGTCTTTTTGAGCAAGGGCAAAAGTAGCCCCGAATAATATTGTTATTACTCCTACCAAAGAGATGAAATTCATTATGTGAGGGATGACTATGAAAAGAGGAATAAGCCGAGCTACAAGAAAAATGCCCGCAGCTACCATAGTAGCAGCATGTATAAGAGCCGAAATAGGAGTAGGCCCCTCCATGGCATCCGGTAACCATACATGAAGGGGAAATTGTGCAGATTTAGCAACCGCACCGGAAAATAATAGAACGGCACAGAAAGTAACAAATAAAAAATTGACTTCATTATGATTATTAGAAATCAAGTTATTGAATATTTTGAATAAATCTCGAAATTCGAAACTCCCTGTTATCCAATAAAAACCTAAAATTCCTAATAATAAACCAAAATCCCCAACACGATTAGTTACAAATGCCTTTTGGCAAGCATTTGCAGCAACAGGCCGTGTGAACCAAAACCCTATTAATAGATATGAACACATTCCTACCAATTCCCAAAAAATATAAATTTGTATCAAATTAGAACTAGTAACTAATCCTAACATAGAAGTACTGAAAAAACTCATATAAGCAAAAAATCTCAAATATCCTTGATCATACGACATGTAATTATCACTATAAATAAGAACCATAATTCCAATAGTAGTGATTAATATTGACATAATAGAAGTAAGCGGGTCGATCAAGTAACCGAATTCTAAAGAAAAATCATTATTAATGATCCAAGACCATACATATTGATAGATAGAACTGCCATTTATTTGCTGAATAAACAGATTGATCGAAAAAATCATGACTATACTTAACAAAAAAACACTTTGAAAAGCCCACATACGGCGAAGACTTTTTGTTGCCGACGGAAAAAGAAGAAGTCCCGCTCCTATTAACATAGGAACTGGAAGTGGAAGGAAAGGTATTATCCACGAATATTGATATGTCTGTTCCATAAAAAAGTTTTTTATTCTTAATTGATTGTTTCCGATTTACCGGATCCTACCCCCTTTCAATTTCAAAACAAAAGGGGTCAATAAAAAAATCAAGAGATGTACTAACTTAAAGATATTTTTCGAATTTTATATATTATCTGGGTCTTTCCAAATTAAATATTAAAATAAAGAAGTTACAATTGGGCAAATGATATGACCTACTTGCTCATAAAAAGCGAATTTAGTTATTAACTAAGATTTGTTTATACAAATTTAGTTATTAACTAAGATTTTTCTTAAAATAACGAAAATACAAAATTTCATTATTATTAAATCACTTTATATTCATAAAGTAATAAGTAATGATAAAGAATTACACTAAAAAGAAATCTGATATGAATCGATATGAATCATAGGATTAACTAAGGTACAATTTTTGTACAAATCTCGCTTTTTAGTCAGTTTGTTCCAAATCATTAACTAGTTTCAGTATGAAACTTATTGATTAGTTTCCGTTTCAATAAAAAAACATTTATAGGAAACGCTATAATATCTAACATTTTATATTTTCTATAAGATTTATTTTTATATTTATCATTTATATTTATCAAAAAAGGGGGTAATTATCAAAAGGGGGTAAAATAAAATCAAATTTAATAAAAAAATAACGAATATTTTTTTAACAAAACGTGTATCTTTTAACAGATTCATTACTTTAATTACTAGTTTGATTCGAATTTTAAAATGGAATTTCGAAGTATTCTTTACTCAAGTTTGACCAATTAATAGAAAAAATTAAAGTTTTCATTAGGCTTTTCATTAGGCAAAGGGTTCTTAAATCCTTCGGTCTATTTTATGTAGAAAAAAAATTATATTATATTTTTATAGTAAGATTTTGTACTATTTTCGCATATTTTTTATCTATACATATTTTTTATCTATATATATATTTTTTTTTTGTTTTCTCTAGATAATATATATTATATTATCTAATTATTCTCTAGAAAATAACTAGATAATGAATATATTCGTTTTGACCAATAGATAATAGATGTCTTTCACATCCAACTATAACAACGAGTAACCTCTTAATTTTTAAATGGCAGTTCCAAAAAAACGTACTTCTATATCAAAAAAGCGTATTCGTAAAAATATTTGGAAAGGGAAGGGATGTTGGGCAGCCTTAAAAGCGTTGTCATTAGGTAAATCTCTTTCTACCGGAAACTCAAAAAGTTTTTTTGTGCGACAAAAAAAGTCATAAAATAAAACATTGGAATAATCCGAATAGAAAAATAGGCCCATTTCATTCTTAATAGGAAATCAACAAACCTATTGTTTGTGGCTAATCAATATGAACTAGAACTCGCTTTAGGATATGTATAATAATAATTCTTCGGTTTAGGGGTTAGTAAATTATAAAAAGCTTTTTAAAAAAGAATAAAGACAAGATACAAAACTTGAGCCCTTGTTAGTATATTTTCTTGTTTGGGAGATGGGGGAGTCTTTTTTCCCCATCAACCTGTTTGTCACAATTACAATAATCGACATTTTTCTATATATATAGAAATAAATTATAAATATGAATATATATATTGAAGAAGGGTAAAAAAGAGATCTTTAGTTAAAATTAATACATCGTTGAAATTAATTTATTCATTTATTTTGAAAATTTTTTGTGTAACTTTCTGACTTCTTATTTATCTGAATTTCTCTGAATTAATCTATTATAATATATATATATTTCCCATTTATATGTCTCTTTCAACCCAACCGACAAAAGCCTGGAATTTTTTGTCCGAATTAATGTGCAAGTTTTGAGTAATAAATAATAAAAAGGGGGTCTTATTTTTTGTTCATTGGTAAAATACATTTTTTAACTTTTAGGAAATTTAGGAAATAATATAAATGATAAATCTTTTATGAAAAAGAATAAAGAAATTTTTTATAGTTCTATCAATAACTAGAGGGTTGAAGTTTATAGTTTCAATAGTTCGATTCTATTGAATTATAGAAGAGCATAAACTACACCAAAGCACTAAGGTAAATAAAACCCATACCCCATAATAATGAATAATGAACCTGTATTTGAACAAAGTTTTATTCATCCATTTTCATTTTGACTAAAAAGATTTCATTTAGTTGACTCCTTAAATCTCGACGATTGACTATGAATAGGCTATTATGAATTCGAACAAGCCGCTATGGTGAAATCGGTAGACACGCTGCTCTTAGGAAGCAGTGCGAGAGCATCTCGGTTCGAGTCCGAGTGGCGGCAGACCTTCTCTTCGAAAATAGATACAATATATTATAAATTCTAGACTTAATTCAACTCCTGATTTATATTTCAGGATTCCTCCTTTTTAAAATTTTTATGATATTTTCAACTTTAGAGCATATATTAACTCATATTTCCTTTTCGATCGTTTCCGTTGTAATTACAATTCATTTGATAACTTTATTAATCGATGAAATCATAAAACTAAATGATTCGTCAGAAAAGGGAATGATAGCTACTTTTTTATGTATAACCGTATTATTAGTCACTCGTTGGATTTATTCGGGGCATTTCCCACTAAGTGATTTATATGAATCATTAATCTTTCTTTCTTGGAGTTTATCAGTTATTCAGATAGTTCCATATTTCAAAAAAAAAAAAAGCCATTTAAGCACAATAACTGTGTCAAGTGTTATTTTTACCCAAGGCTTTGCTACTTCGGGTCTTTTAACTGAAATACATCAATCCGCAATATTAGTACCCGCTCTCCAATCCGAGTGGTTAATAATGCACGTAAGTATGATGATATTGGGCTATGCAGCTCTTTTATGTGGATCATTATTATCAGTAGCACTTCTGGTCCTTACATTTCGAAAAAACATAAATTTTTTTTGTAAGAGGAATACTTTTTTATTAAAACTAAACGAGGAACTTTCTTTTGGTGAAATACAATACATAAATGAAAGAAACAATTTTTTAGGAAATGCTTCTTTTTTTTCTGCTAACAATTATTACAGGTCCCAATTGATTCACCAGTTGGATTATTGGAGTTATCGTGTGATTAGTCTAGGTTTTCTCTTTTTAACTATAGGTATTCTTTCAGGAGCAGTATGGGCTAATGAAGCATGGGGGTCCTATTGGAATTGGGACCCAAAGGAAACTTGGGCATTTATTACTTGGATCGTATTTGCGGTTTATTTACATACTAGAACCAATAGAAATTTACAGGTTGAAATTTCCGCAATTGTGGCGTCTATGGGCTTTCTTATAATTTGGATATGCTATTTTGGGGTCAATCTATTAGGAATAGGGCTACATAGTTATGGTTCATTTACGTTAACATCTAATTGAATTCAAGAAAGGTTCTTGCGAATTTTAAAATATAAATAGAAATTGAATATGTTGTTTGTATATAAAAAAACTTTATATGAACCAGTGAGAACCATGTGAATCCAGTAGTGCGGGGATTCGCATGGTTCTCACAAAGATCAAACATATTGGGTGAATTTTATTTTTAACTTAAGAGAGGAAAAAGACTTCTTTTTTTAATTATCCAAATCCTATGATTTTTTTATGAAAACTATCTATAAACAAAATTAGATAAAAGAACCTCGACCTTGTCAACTGATAGGGAAAGAACAAAATCAG